CTGCAATTCCTCCTAAAAGGACTTGTTCCTTTTATTGTTCTCGACTCTGCCTTGGATTCTCTTCTTTTGCATGAAATAGAAATAAGGAATTCCATAAATCGAAACTTTTTACCAACTTAATGGTAAGAAATCCCGGGATCTAGAAATTCATTTCGTACAATTGAACCTTTTCAAACTGTTTCTTTTTGAGAACCAAAAAGACTTGTGCTAAAATAACAGATGCGAAAAAGAACAAAAGGCCTTGGACGCGTAATGGATCCTGAAGCACTATTTCTGCATCCCCCTGACCAAACCCTCCCACATTAGGATTGCTTGTTAATGGTTGATCAAGCTTGATGGATTCCCCCTCTGAAACAAGAAGTTCTGGACCGGGAGGTATAATATCAATCACTTGACGCCCATCCGACGCATCAACTATGGATATTTCATATCCCCCTTTTTCTTTACGTAGTATTTTTTTTACTATACCTGTTGACGTAGCATTATAAACTGTATTGTTACTCTTGCTACCATCGGGATAGATCTGTCCCCTTCCTCGGTTTCCCCCTACATATATGGGATATTTTAAGAAATGAACGTCTTTTTTTGTAGCGGGATCGGGAGAAAGAATGGGAAAGACAATTTCACTATATTTCTTACCGGGAACAGGGCCTATCACAAGAATATTTTTTTTATCGTCCCGATAACTCTGAAAAGAGAGATTTCCTATCTTTTCTTTCAACTCAGGAGAAATACGGTCGGGCGGCGCTAATTCGAATCCCTCGGGCAAAATAAGAACAGCACCTACATTCAATCCTCCCTTTTTCCCATTAGCAAGAACTTGTTTCAGCTGCATATCATAAGGGATTCGAAGAACTGCTTCAAATACAGTATCGGGAAGCACAGCTTGGGGAACTTCAATATCCACGGGCTTATTAGCTAAATGGCAGTTGGCACATACAATTCGTCCAGTTGCTTCCCGCGGGTTTTCATAACCCTGCTGCGCAAAAATGGGATATGCATTTGAAATAGATGTCCGAGTTATTACGTATATCATGATCGATACAGAAATCGATCGAATCATCTGTTCCTTTAACCAAGAAAAAGTATTTCTATTTTCCATGTCCAATCGCGGATCCCGGAATTTCTACAATAAATTAGATAGGTAGCTAAGTTAATCTAGTTCCCTATACACGAGTCTGTTGTCATTCTACTGCAACAGTTGTACTGGAATGATGAATACCTTGAGCAGGTAGAAGTAGAAATAGAAAGAATTTTGCTAAAAAGAAAAAGGGCTTTCTTTCTAAAGGAAGAAAAATGTTAATTTTATTAATATTAGGAAAGCTAATTATGCTTCACTAATTGAATGATAAATGACTACAAGCGAAGGAGATAGACGGTTTAAACAAAAAAAGACCCAAAATTTCAAGCACGTGTCTAGAATAACAGGAAAACTACAAACAAAAATAGTGAAAATAAGCTCGTTAGGAGCCCATCCAAGATCGTTGTAGACCCAACGAATTAGTAGTTCCCAACCGCGGGTGGAGTGAAATCCAACAAAAAAATCCGTAACTAAAAGAATAAAAAAAGCTTTTATTGAGTCATTTAAGTTATAGAAGAATTCCTGAACCCAAGAATTCAAAATGACAAGTTCCTCTTTACCCAGAAAAAAAGAACCACTTAGAATAGCCAAACAGATTATATTTGTTGAGAAATGCAAAATGATATGGAGATGGTCCTCATTATCTATTTTGGCCAATTGTATTATTTCCTTGTGTATTCCTATAGGAGGTTTCGGTTTCTCTTTTATCATTTCGTCCAAGAGAAAAAGCTCTTCTAATTCTATGAATCCTTCTAGAATCCTTTTCTCTTGAATATCCGTTAAGAGAGTTTCAGGTTGCTTGGTATTCCACCAATTCTTAATCCAAAGTTCCAGACATTTGTTAAAAGAGAAAGAGACTCCCCAGGGCAAAAGTACGATAAATACAAGATATAGGAAAGAAGGCAATGCTTTCTTTTTTTTCATTTTTGATCTGTAAATTGAGTTGTTAATGAATCCGCTTCATTCGCGGACTCTATATGATATTTCTTTTTTTTTGAAGCAAAAATTCTATAACAAGGTTTGAGACTTTATGTTTGTATCTATTTCTCTTTTTGTATACTAGTGGAATTTCATTGTATTGGGTTCTTTCTTCGATGGAAATGGAGTGGAATAGAGAAATAGAATAAAAAAATAAAAAAAGCCCTTTCTTTCATATGAAAAGGGAAGAATATTAGGCCATATATCTCACTTGGACAAAACAAATTAGAAGCATTAGAAGCAATTTTCTCTTATCCCCGGTTGTTCCTTCCTTTAGCTAAATACTCAAAATACCCTTACACTTAAAATGCAAAAAATTGCAATTGGTACTCAAAATACTTCAATTGGTACGCGCAAGAAATAGGCCAATTCGGCAGCTTTTTGTTCAATTTCTCGTGGAGTAAAAAACTTCTCATCAGTACGAGTCAAGGGAATGACCCCCTGCCCACGTATTTCCATATAAAGGATACGACGAGGATAAATACCCTCTTTAACCTGAATTCTAATTGATTGGATATCCCGCACAAGGAATCGAAGGAAGATGCGACGTTTTATTCCAGGGAATCCCCAACGAAAAATGCACACTATTCCCTCTTTTCTATCAAATCGGTCATAACCACTGCCTACATTCCACAAAATAGTGCACCACAAATAGGAGCTAATGAATAGTCCCGCGATTCCGTAGAAAGACATCACGACCCCCTGTGGAAAAAAAAGAATTTGTTGAGATGGAAGTACGGATATAATATTCTTACCAAGATAACTGGAAGCCCCAACCCCTAAGAATCCTAATGAACCTAGAAAAAGAATACAGGCCCAGAAAAAATTACCTCTTTTTCGAGAACCTTTTAGAAGTTCTATCCATATGTGTTCTGATCGCCAATTCATATTAGATATACTAAATCCAGCAGCGGTTAATTGAAATTGAGAGAATAAGCTAAATGATTTTGACTTTACTTTTTTTGATTCTGAAATCGTCTTCAGCAGCTAGTACTCCTGTGAAATAATTGGTTAGATACATTGACTTTCTATTCAAAAAAATTCCTGGATCCACTTAAAAAAACTCGCTATACTCGGCTACGCATATGTATGCATTTATACTCGTAGCCTATATCCACATCCATAGATGTTTTTCATTTGTGTGTAGAAAGAGTTACATACCCTATCATATTAATATATTACTTACACTACAAAATATTTGTATTATGATCCTGGAAATACATTGAGCAAATTTGTCCCCGTCGGTTCTAGACAATCTTATTTTTCTGCACATAAAGAAATAAAGAAGCCATTGCAATTGCCGGAAATACTAAGCCTACTAAAGGCACGAAAATAGAGGGTAAGTTTAAATCTGTCATAGAATAGGTGTCTCAATTCCAATTTACTATTTCTATCTATTCAAAATATATCTTAAGATTCTTATGATATAATTAAGTATATCTATTATAAGGAATATTGACTATTGTATTTTTCAGTTTGCAAAATAAAGATTTTTTATAGATAAATAATACTAACTAAAGTCTTCTATAAAAGTATTCTATATCTCTAAAAAAATGAATGGAATGGAAAATTCCATTTCTATTTTTCCATTCTCAAGGCCTTTCTATCTTTCTAATCGAACTTGAAATTGGATTCAAAAGAAAGCAATTGTGAAAATGAAAGAAATACCTCTTTCAGAATACCCTTTAATTTAAATTTTAAAAGTAGAAGTGGAATAGAATATCTGGTTGAAGGGTAATGATCATACGTCTGTAATGCATTGTATGTCCCAAAATAGGTTCCATTCTTCTACCCTTTCCGGGTAGTCGATGGCTATTCACAGCTACTACCTTAACACCAAAGAAGAGCTCGACCCAATGCTTTATTTCTGTCTTAGTGAATCCCGATTCGACATTATTTAGAAGTATATTGATTCTTTCCTAATAAATGAAGACTCTTTTCTACAAATACTGCTTATTTGGTTCCATTATCCTATGATAATACTCTCTTTTGATTTGTATTTGTTTATTGTATTATACCTTTCTATATTCTAGATATATAGAATAGAAGAATCTCGATTTGGCAAGTCTCATGATCGTATCAAGATATATTGAAATTCGGCTCGATCTTTTCATTTTAAAAGATCGAGCCAAATTTAATTGCAATAAATTAGAAGAATAAAGAAGAATTACTGCATTTTGTAACTCATTTTTTCTCTACCTATTTCGCTTCTTCTTTCGCTTCTTCATCGATAGTATCTACCGGCTTGAAGTCGAATGTGATCGCTTTCCATACTTCACAAGCTGCGGCTAGTTCAGGACTCCATTTGCAAGCTGCTCGGATAATTTCATTACCTTCACGAGCAAGATCGCGCCCTTCGTTACGAGCTTGTACACAGGCTTCTAAAGCCACCCGATTAGCTGCTGCACCTGGTGCATTCCCCCAAGGATGTCCTAAAGTTCCTCCACCAAATTGTAATACGGAATCATCTCCAAAGATTTCGGTCAGAGCTGGCATATGCCAAACATGAATACCCCCTGAAGCCACCGGTATAACACCTGGCATGGATACCCAGTCCTGCGTGAAAAAGATACCGCGAGAACGATCTTTTTCAATATAATCATCACGCAATAAATCAACAAAACCTAAAGTCATTTCGCGTTCCCCTTCTAACTTACCTACTACTGTACCGGAGTGGATATGATCTCCCCCAGACATACGCAATGCTTTAGCTAATACACGGAAATGCATACCATGATTTTTCTGTCTATCAATAACTGCATGCATTGCTCGGTGAATGTGAAGAAGTAGGCCGTTGTCGCGGCAATAATGAGCCAAAGTAGTATTTGCGGTGAATCCTCCAGTTATGTAGTCATGCATTATAATAGGAACCCCTAATTCCCTCGCAAATACAGCTCTCTTAATCATTTCTTCGCATGTACCTGCAGTCGCATTCAAGTAATGCCCCTTGATTTCGCCGGTTTCGGCTTGTGCTTTATAAATAGCTTCGGCACAAAAAACAAAACGGTCTCTCCAGCGCATAAATGGTTGTGAGTTTACGTTTTCATCATCTTTGGTAAAATCAAGTCCACCGCGTAGACACTCATAACATGCTCTACCGTAATTTTTTGCAGATAATCCCAATTTTGGTTTAATAGTACATCCCAATAAAGGACGACCATACTTGTTCAACTTATCCCTTTCAACTTGGATACCATGAGGCGGACCTTGGAAAGTTTTTGCATAAGCAGCAGGAATTCGTAGATCCTCCAAACGTAGAGCACGTAGGGCTTTGAAACCAAATACGTTACCCACAATGGAAGTAAACATGTTAGTAACAGAACCCTCTTCAAATAGATCTAATGGATAAGCTACATAACAGATATATTGACTGTCTTCCCCAGGAACGGGTTCGATGTGATAGCATCGTCCTTTGTAACGATCAAGACTGGTAAGTCCATCAGTCCAAACAGTTGTCCATGTACCAGTAGAAGATTCCGCAGCTACTGCAGCCCCTGCTTCTTCAGGCGGAACCCCGGGCTGAGGAGTTACTCGGAATGCTGCCAAGATATCAGTATCCTTGGTTTCGTATTCCGGGGTGTAGTAAGTCAATTTATAATCTTTAACACCAGCTTGAAATCCAACACCTGCTTTAGTTTCTGTTTGTGGTGACATAAGTCCCTCCCTACAACTCATGAATTAAAAATTCTCACAACGACAGGGTCTACTCGATATGGACTAAGCATAAATGAAATCTTTGCAAAAATCTTAAAAAAAATATTCAATTAATATCAACTCATTAAATAAAAAAGGGAGTATGCTTAAGTTAATGAATATGTTTCATTCATATATAATGCGTACACCCTGTGTACGTTCTATCCTATAGGATTCTACTATAGGAATTCAATAGGAATTGAGTTATTGTTATAGTAACTTAACATGGTTCATTATTAAACCATAGATTTGATTCACCAAATCCATCATTATTGTATACTCTTTGATAGATATAGCGCAACCCAAACTAATCCCTTAATCCTTATTTTACAATTTTATAAGTTCTTATCTTAATAGGCCCCTTTCTTATTTTGAATCTAAATACCTAAATACTAAAAAAATTCTCTGTTGACAGCAATCTATGCTTCACAGTAGTATATATTTTGTATATTGAAGTCCTAGACAGGAAAGTAGAAGAGGCAAAGATCCTTGACAAAAGGAAAAATGTCTATGAAAAAAAAAGATTGATTGAACTTTCCACCGGACTCATTCCATGAGTAAACGAGTGAATGGGATTCGCTTAGGCAACGAAATCAATTGCTAGTCCCCTTTTCTTTTTATTGAATTAACTAATTCATTTCCTTTTCACTTTTTGATTTTTGGACATTTTTTTTTATTTGATTTGGCATTATTCAACAAGAAAAAAAAAAAGAAAAATTTCGACAAATTCCCTTTTTTTTAAATTATGTGATAATTATGAGAACCAATTCTACTACTTCGCGTCCCGGGGTTTCCACAATTGAAGAAAAAAATGCAGGACGTATTGATCAAATTATTGGACCCGTGCTGGATATCACTTTTCCCCCGGGCAAGTTGCCTTATATTTATAATGCTTTGATAGTCAAGAGTCGGGACACTGCCGATAAGCAAATTAATGTGACTTGTGAGGTCCAACAATTATTAGGAAATAATCGAGTTAGAGCTGTAGCTATGAGTGCTACAGACGGGTTGATGAGAGGAATGGAAGTGATTGACACAGGAGCTCCTCTTAGTGTTCCGGTCGGTGGAGCTACTCTCGGACGAATTTTTAACGTTCTTGGGGAGCCTATTGACAATTTGGGTCCTGTAGATACTAGTGCAACATTCCCTATTCATAGATCCGCGCCTGCCTTTATTGAGTTAGATACGAAATTATCTATCTTTGAAACAGGTATTAAGGTGGTCGATCTTTTAGCGCCTTATCGGCGTGGAGGAAAAATCGGACTATTTGGGGGGGCAGGAGTAGGTAAAACAGTACTCATCATGGAATTAATCAATAACATTGCTAAAGCTCATGGAGGTGTATCCGTATTTGGCGGAGTAGGGGAACGGACTCGGGAAGGAAATGATCTTTATATGGAAATGAAGGAATCTGGAGTAATTAATGAAAAAAATATTGAGGAATCAAAGGTAGCTCTAGTCTATGGACAAATGAATGAACCGCCGGGAGCTCGTATGAGAGTTGGGTTAACTGCCCTAACTATGGCAGAATATTTCCGAGATGTTAATAAGCAAGACGTGCTTTTATTCATCGATAATATCTTTCGTTTTGTTCAAGCAGGATCGGAGGTATCCGCCTTATTAGGGAGAATGCCCTCTGCAGTGGGTTATCAACCTACCCTTAGTACAGAAATGGGTTCTTTACAAGAAAGAATTACTTCTACCAACAAGGGATCGATAACTTCGATCCAAGCTGTTTATGTACCTGCGGACGATTTGACCGACCCTGCTCCTGCCACAACATTTGCACATTTGGACGCTACTACCGTACTTTCCAGAGGATTAGCTTCCAAGGGTATTTATCCCGCAGTAGACCCTTTAGATTCAACCTCAACTATGTTACAGCCTCGGATCGTTGGCAAGGACCATTATGAAACTGCGCAAAGAGTTAAAGAAACTTTACAGCGTTACAAGGAACTTCAGGACATTATTGCAATTCTTGGGTTGGATGAATTATCGGAGGAGGATCGTTTAACTGTAGCAAGAGCACGAAAAATTGAGCGGTTCTTATCACAACCGTTCTTTGTGGCAGAAGTTTTTACCGGCTCTCCAGGAAAGTATGTTAGTCTTGCAGAAACAATTAGGGGGTTTCAACTAATCCTTTCCGGAGAATTAGATGGCCTACCCGAACAGGCTTTTTATTTGGTGGGGAACATCGATGAAGCTAGCACGAAAGCTATAAACTTAGAAGAGGAGAACAAATTGAAGAAATGAAATTAAATCTTTATGTACTGACTCCTAAACGAATTATTTGGGATTGTGAAGTGAAAGAAATCATTTTACCTACTAATAGCGGCCAAATTGGTGTATTACCAAACCACGCCCCCATTAACACAGCTGTAGATATGGGTCCTTTGAGAATACGTCTCCTCAACGACCAATGGTTAACGGCGGTTTTGTGGAGTGGTTTTGCGAGAATAGTTAATAATGAGATCATCATTTTAGGAAATGATGCAGAATTGGGTAGTGACATTGATCCAGAAGAAGCTCAACAGGCACTTGAAATAGCCGAAGCTAACTTGAGTAGAGCTGAGGGTACGAAAGAATTGGTTGAAGCAAAGCTAGCTCTCAAACGGGCTAGGATACGAGTCGAGGCTATCAATTGGATTCCCCCATCCAATTGAAGATAATCCAAAGGTTTCGTTGATACAAAGAAAAAGGAAAAAAGGGTAGAAAAAGTTATTAGATAGCGAAGCGAAGTAAGTCCAATGCTATCTAGTAATTTTTCTACCTACCTACCTACTATTGGATTTGAACCAATGACTCCCGCCGTATGAAAGCAGTACTCTAACCACTGAGTTAAGTAGGCAATTTATCATCATAAAAGAAGCCGCATTACTTCGATCGATTATAGATCGAATTCTTTTTCTAAGCAATACCGCTCCTTTATTGGTATGGTATTCTGTTATTTATTGGTATGTAGTAAATAGATCAAAGGGATATCCTATGGCATTACAGAATATTCATCTTGACAAGAAATTATCTATATGTTAAGATATCTCTGACAAGGGCTATAGCTCAGTTCGGTAGAGCAACTCGCTTACACGTGCGCCAATGCTTTTCAAAGGAATTTATTATGCAATGAACATAATTGACCTTATTGCAAAATCAATGTCTTACTTCATGGATTCGAGAGAATAGGAGAACAGTAGCCTGACAAACAGTCGGTTCAGTCCGATTCGGGTGCCAATTCTGGTGCCTAATCAAATAGAACCCCTATTGATTTGCTAGTTGATAAGGTAAATATCCAGCCCACTCAATGCTAGGCATAATGAGGATAAGGGCCTCCAAAAAACTTCTTTTCGTTCTATGAACTTTAAGGTGTATGAAGTCTCATAGTTAACTCTTGTAGCGGAACGATAGAGACTCCATTTCACTTAGGTTGATTTAATTTAGGCCGGAGGCAGACCTAAGTCAAGATAATCCTCCTTTGAAACACTTTGGTATTGCTCCTAGATAGATCATAATACAAATAAATCAATCAGAGCACAGGGAGCCATATTATTATCTTTCCGTAAAGAAAAACTATGGCGGATTAACTGATCTTTACATCAGTTGATGAAAGAGCCCAATGCAGAAAAATGCATGTTGGGTCTTTGAAACAGTTCGAATCATTTCGATAATAATCCGTTTGATCTGTTTTACCGAGAAGGTCTACGGTTCGAATCCGTATAGCCCTACTAATATATATGTCTTTTTTTTTTAGATTTTAAGATGGATATTCTATGTTTCCTTTAGTATAATTTTCTTTTCTTTATTAGAACTTTTTTATAGACTCGACGGTCGCTTGCGACCTAGAATAGAGAGAAAAGCATTACCATAGGCTTTTTTAGCGAAAATAATAGAGACAGGAAAAGAAAAAAGAATTTCGATCAAATCAATAGAAGGAAAGATCCCTTATCTGATTTGAATTCCATCCTTCTTCAAATAAAATAGGATATGACCTAAGTCCCTAGACTTTCCTATAATGACTGCAACGATTTTCTCCATTTTGCGAATTCCTATTTTGTTTGAAGTATATTACTATAATATACATTATGAAAAAATGGACATTATCTAAATAGATCTACTTTACTTTAAATAGAAAAAGAAAAAAATCGAAAGAAAATAAAAAGAAAGAGTAAATAATAAAACAGGATATTCTGTTTCATAATTCTACAATAGAGTTTTTTTTTTAGTATTATTCCTCATTAGGCTGCATACATTAGTAATCCTATTTTAATTAGGTTCTAATCGAATTAGTAGTAAGTATTTTCTTTTTTATTTAATAGTCTCTGACTATCCTTAAATAAAGGATAGAGCAATTCTTTTTTTCTAGAGATTCTAGAGAAAACGAGACAAAGTGAAGCAAAAGAGTTTTCTTTGTATAAGAATTAGGTCTATACCATATCTAAATAGAATGGAAATCCAAAAGAAAGATAGTAAGGAAGACATGGCACAAAAGAAACAAAAGCTAAAGTAAGCGCTCTTTGGTTTGAGCAAAAGAGATTCTTGTTTCTCTGAGGAAAAGAGAGAAGTTCTGGATAAATTGACAATACCAACTGAATTGAATAATTTCAGTTCTGCCTATTCCACATTAATGGGAGTACATTTATGTTCCTGCTTCACGAATATGATATTTTTTGGACATTTCTAATAATAGCAAGCCTTATTCCTATTTTGGTATTTTGGATTTCAGGGCTTTTAGCCCCGAGTAGTGAAGGACCAGAGAAGCTTTCTAGTTACGAATCGGGTATAGAACCCATGGGGGGTGCTTGGTTACAATTCCGAATACGCTATTACATGTTTGCGCTAGTTTTTGTTGTTTTTGATGTGGAAACGGTCTTTCTCTACCCTTGGGCAATGAGTTTTGATGTATTGGGTGTATCCGTTTTTATCGAAGCTTTCATTTTCGTGCTTATCCTAGTTGTTGGTTTAGTTTATGCATGGCGAAAAGGAGCCTTGGAATGGTCTTAACTGAATATTCAGACAAAAAAAAAAAAGAAGGAAAAGATTCCATTGAGACAGTCATGAGTTTGATTGAGTTTCCGTTACTTGACCAAACAAGTTCCAATTCCGTTATTTCAACTACACCAAATGATCTTTCGAATTGGTCAAGGCTCTCCAGTTTATGGCCCCTTCTATATGGTACCAGTTGTTGTTTCATTGAATTTGCTGCATTAATAGGCTCTCGATTCGACTTTGATCGTTATGGATTGGTACCAAGATCAAGTCCTAGGCAAGCGGACCTAATTTTAACAGCCGGTACGGTAACAATGAAAATGGCTCCCTCTTTAGTGCGATTATATGAGCAAATGCCTGAACCAAAATACGTCATTGCTATGGGAGCCTGTACTATTACAGGGGGAATGTTCAGTACGGATTCCTATAGTACTGTTCGAGGAGTTGATAAGTTAATTCCTGTAGATGTCTACTTGCCGGGTTGCCCACCTAAACCAGAGGCTGTTATAGATGCCCTAACAAAACTTCGTAAGAAGATATCGCGAGAAATTGTTGAGGATCGAACTCTATGTCAAAGTCAAAAGAAAAATCGATGTTTTACTACCAGTCACAAACTTTCTGTTCGGCGCAGTACTCATACTGGAACTTACGAGCAAGAATTGCTCTATCAATCACCATCTACTTTAGATATATCTTCGGAAACTTTTTTCAAATCCAAAAGGCCAGTATCTTCCTCCAAATTAGTGAATTAAGAGGGGTTCTTTTGTGCAGAAAAAGAAAGAGCAGTGCAATCTTTCAAACTTACATTTGAAATGTAAAATATTTATACAAAAAAAGGGGGGGGGGAGATCAAGACAATGCAGCAGGGGTGGTTATCTAATTGGCTAGTCAAACATGAGGTCGTTCATAGATCTTTGGGCTTCGATCACCGAGGAATAGAAACTTTACAAATAAAAGCAGGGGATTGGGATTCCATTGCTGTCATTTTATATGTATATGGTTACAATTATTTACGTTCCCAATGTGCTTATGACGTAGCACCCGGTGGATCTTTAGCTAGCGTGTATCATCTTACGAGAATACAGTATGGTATAGATAACCCAGAAGAAGTATGCATAAAAGTCTTTACCCAAAAGGATAATCCTAGAATCCCGTCTGTCTTCTGGGTTTGGAGAAGTGCCGATTTTCAAGAACGCGAATCTTATGATATGGTGGGAATTTCTTATGATAATCATCCGCGCCTTAAACGTATCTTAATGCCAGAAAGTTGGATAGGCTGGCCCTTACGTAAGGACTATATAACCCCTAATTTCTATGAAATACAAGATGCTCATTGAATGATAATAAATTCATGCTCACTTATACAACACAACTCTAGATTTTATTAAAGTTGCGGAATATTTTGCTATTCTGTTCCTAGACGAAACGAAATACCTATTATATTCTAATTACTTCCTATTATACAAAAAGGTCCAGATAGACTGATCAAAAAAGGGCATTTTCCAATTTGGAAAATCACATATTAATTTCCTTCGTATGAACAGAAAAATACAATGATTCAAAGAAGTTCTTACCACGAACTTTGTACCGCGCACATTAGTTAGAACAACTAGGAAAGTAAGTATCAATAAAAAAAAAATATGCTTCGGAATAGCAGAATATAAAATTAATAAGAAATGCAAAAATGAAGCAAAGGGCTCCTAATCTCACCTCCTTCTATACTATAAATAAAAGAACCAGAGATTTGAACCCTTTTTTTAAAAGAAGTGTTTAGAGATTTATCTACTTAGTGTATACTCTCTAGATTATTAATGAATACGTACCCCAATGCATCTCGAGGTATTTGTATCAATATCTATTCTGTAGATCCTTTTTTTCTGTGCCAGGAACCAGATTTGAACTGGTGACACGAGGATTTTCAGTCCTCTGCTCTACCAACTGAGCTATCCTGACCCTTTCTTGTGCATCATCCTAGTAGAGTATTTGCATCTATGTCAATTAAAGGGACTAAAAAATCAATAAAGTATTCCATTCCTAATTTGGAAATGGGGGGGGGATAGTCCTATGCATTGTGGACGGCTTACTTAATAATACTTATTAATTTCATTAATAATTGAGATTTTTTTGGATACTCTAATAAAAAAGAAATCTATTTAATGAATAGCATAAGATCCATTGAGTTCTCTTCGCACTCCTTTGTGAAAGAGTATAATGAGAAAGCTAATGAATCTTGAACCCATTGATAAAAGAGAAAAGAGGATAAGATAAAAACTATGATTAGGGAATAAAGGAGGGTTTGGGGATAGAGGGACTTGAACCCTCACGACTTATAAAGTCGACGGATTTTCCTTTTACTAGAAATTTCATTGTTGTCAGTATTGACATGTAGAATGGGACTCTCTCTTTATCCTCGTCCGATTAATCCTATTTAAAAAATATCTCAAAAACAATGAATTGAAGGATTTGATTACTCAATATTCGAGTGAAATGGATTCACAAAAATTCTAAAAAAATTAAGAATTTTCTATTTCATAATCATTCCTAATTTCATTCTAAAAAATAAATAAGGAACCTATACTATATTATGGTATGGGTTCTGTGATTAATCGTTTGCTATGTCAGTATCTATACGTGTGTATTAGGTGTATAAAGCCTTTCTTTCTCTAATTTAGTAATTTAGAGGAAGTTTCACTACCAACACAACGTAATTATACCTCGATTCGTTAGAACAGCTTCCATTGAGTCTCTGCACCTATCCTTTTGCTTTGGTTTGGGTTCTAGTTTGAGAACCACTTGTTTTTTCAAAAAAGGGATTTGGCTCAGGATTGCCCATTTTTCATTCCAGGGTTTCTCTGAATTTGGAAGTTACCACTTAGCAGGTTTCCATACCAAGGCTCAATACAATCAAGTCCGTAGCGTCTACCGATTTCGCCATATCCCCATTGTCCTTTTTTTTCTTTGAAACCAGGATTCCTTGTGTAATTTCCTACATCTCCTAGTTTTTGAATCATTGAATTCATTATTCGACGTAGTCTAGCAGCTCGTCTCTATTCAAGAGACCCCGCTTATTGCATTGCAATTCTGAATTGCATTGATTCTACCGTTGATATATTTCCAATTCAATCGGAATCAATATATCCAAAAGTTTTTGTCTCCCCCACCCCCTTCTTTCCTTTTTTAGAATATTCAAAATCATACTATAACGCTTGATATTCATTCTTTTTTTCTAATCAGAATTCGAAATTTCATTTGTTATTATTCTATCTTTTCCTTAGTGAAATATTAATCCTTAAATTATTAACAAATAAAAAAAAACAAAATATTTCAATAAATGTAAAAATGTATATAATGCTCGAATGAAAATGCCAAAAGATTCGCATTTTCTCTATATTATTCATATAGATTATTCTTTTCTCTGTATTAGATTATTCGTCCGAGCCATATCAAATTGAAAATATCTGAAATCAAATTCAATATAGAAAATCGAAATTGGAATAGATTCTATTAGAAAAATGGATTTGCGAGTTAGAGAAATAAAAAGAAAGTTCAATAAATTCTATAATCCTATTTAAGAATATCCTTTAGTTAAGCATATCAAGCTAACTTTACCCTTATGAAATTTTAGTCTTTTTTTTTTTCTAAGTAGAATTTCAAATTTAGAACTAGTTAATAACTAAGATTAATAATTAAGATCTGCCATTTTATAGATTTACTATATATATTTATATTTGTTACACTATTTCTGTTATGTAAGCCCACTTAGCTCAGAGGTTAGAGCATCGCATTTGTAATGCGAGGGTCATCGGTTCAAATCCGATAGTCGGCTTTTTTCTCTATTGATGTTCCATAAACAAGAATCTCTTTTTTTCTCCGAATTAAATGGAGAATCCAGAGTCCATTACGTCGTTCTATCTTACAATTTTGCTAGATACAAAACATTAAAATAAATAATATATATACAAAAAATACAGATGTTGATGAAATTCCATTTTTTGCGGTACTTTAGTAGATTTTACTCTGTTTATCCTTTAGTTTAATTCAGTTTTAATTTCGATGTATTCTGTAATGTAAATACAATGAAATTTATTGTGTAAAATGTAATTTCAATAAAAAAAGGAGTCTTCATGTCCCGTTATCGAGGACCTCGTTTAAAAAAAATACGCCGTCTGGGAGCTTTACCAGGACTCACTAGAAAAACGCCTAAATCCGGAGGTAATCTGAAAAAGAAATTCCATTCTGGGAAAAAAGAGCAATATCGTATTCGTCTTCAAGAAAAACAAAAATTACGTTTTCATTATGGTCTGACAGAACGACAATTACTTAGATATGTACATATCGCTGGAAAAGCAAAAAAGTCAACAGGTCAAGTTTTACTACAATTACTTGAAATGCGTTTGGATAATATTGTTTTTCGATTAGGTATGGCTTCAACCATTCCAGGGGCCCGGCAATTAGTTAATCATAGACATATTTTAGTTAATGGTCGTATAGTTGATATACCAAGTTTTCGTTGCAAACCCCGAGATATTATTACTACGAAGGATAACCAAAGATCAAAACGTCTGGTTCAAAATTCTATTGCTTCATCCGATCCGGGCAAATTGCCAAAGCATTTGACGGTTGATACATTGCAATATAAAGGACTAGTACAAAAAATCCTAGATAGAAAGTGGGTCGGTCTGAAAATAAATGAGTTGTTAGTTGTAGAATATTACTCTCGTCAGACTTGAGCTTAACGCAAAAGGAAAGGTTCATAGAATTTTTTTTCCCCTTCCCCTTTCCCCGAACTAAATCGACCTAAGGCTCTTAATTCGTATTTTCGCATTCAGCTAGCAGAAATAGATTAACCTTAGGATCTTTTTTCTTTTTTGGTATATTTTACATACCAAACTAATTTACTTTAGAGAATTCTATTAAATAAAGGTATTATTGCTCACAAAAATTGTTATTTGATTTGATACATTGTGATTGGTAACGTTGATGAATTAAGAAAAACGGAAAGAGAGGGATTCGAACCCTCGGTAAACAAAAGTCTACATAGCAGTTCCAATGCTACGCCTTGAACCGCTCGGCCATCTCTCCTACATAATCTTATTATGGAAAATAAACTGAGTGAATAGCGAATTTTCCTATTCCTGCAGTACAGGTCCAGCCACAACCTTCGGGGATTCCATGGCTCTATTGGAAAAATGCTTTTTTTTAGCCAAGTTTAAGGATCCTTTATTTTTTTTTACTAGGAATTCTGCCCCCTCAAAAGTTTTTAACCAAATAAAAAGAGAATAGAAGAATCCTTATTATTCCCTAAGAAAATAAAGGAACCAAGGAACCCTAGAATTCTATTTGCATAAGGTATGTTACGCCATACAATCTAAAAAAAAAAAAAGTATGGGATAATTAATGACTTTGAAAACGGGAAATAGCTGATGACAGAAGTTGTTGTTGAGAAATAAGAAAGTGGAATGAAATCCTATCTTACTCAAATATTTAATATCTCTTCTTGTCCAAACAGAAGGAAAAGGAGACAATTTGAGCTGAGTGGAAAATCCATACCTCTCTTATCCATTTAGAGGATATGGAGCGATTTATAAGTTTTTATGTTATTTTGTGTAGAATGAAAAGAATTCTATATAGAATGGATTGGAAATTATGCCTAGATCCCGTATAAATGGAAATTTCATTGATAAGACCTTCTCGATTGTAGCCAATATTTTATTGCAAATAATTCCGACAACCTCAGGAGAAAAAAGGGCATTTACTTATTATAGAGATGGTGCGATTTGACTCTTTTTTTTTTTTTTGTTTTTTTTTAGCCCTACCCACATCTCAGTCTCACGAGAAAGAGAGGGGGTTCGCATAGAGAGAACAAAATTAGTAAAGGAAACCCACGCTTGGGGAAGGTGAGGTGAACTAACAATTCCTTCTGTCGTGTATCCTCGATTGATGTGGCCTTAGATGCTTCAATTGTAGATTTGAGTATTGAGCGAAAGGTTACACCTACAGGATAGGTTCTGTATTACAGGCTAATCCTACTCTACTAGAACCAATAGGCAGCATAGGGGAGAAAAGCACTACACCTCGAAATAGGAATCAACAAGAGAAAAACTTTGTTAGAAATTAACCCTTTCCTGATCGGTATCAGGATTGGGAAGAATGGTTGGGATAGCAAACAACCATCTGGTTTGTACGTTGGATACCCTTATAACCATCAAAGGTTGTTGAAGTGGCTAATTCCTCTAAATAGGAGGCGTTGAGAACAAAGAAATTCCTGGAGCTATCGTTTTCCTCTAGCATTAATAGAATTCATTGGTGTTAAGAAAAACCTCTTGGGGGAAGGTTGGCTAGAGATTTCTTGGAAAAATACTAGCCCCTTTCGGTCCATAATGAGATGGGACTAATTTTATTTTCATTCTATAGATTTTTTGCTTAGTACTATGTAAAGAAGGGAGGAGCCGTATGAGATGAAAACCTCATGTACGGTTTTGGAACGGAGATTTTTTCAATAGAATGAACGACCGTAACGGATGTTGGCTCAATCCGAAGGAAATTATGCAGAAGCTTTGCAGAATTATTATGAAGCTACGCGACTAGAAATTGATCCCTATGATCGAAGTTATATACTATATAACATCGGCCTTATACACACAAGCAATGGAGAGCATACAAAGGCTTTGGAATATTATTTCCGGGCACTAGAACGAAACCCCTTCTTACCGCAAGCTTTTAATAATATGGCCGTGATCTGTCATTACGTGCGACTATCTCCACTATAGAAAGAAGGACGAAAAAAAGATGAAATTTTCTAGTAAATACTAGAAAAAGGGCTTTCTACATAGGGATCGTCAAAACAACGATTTTGCCCTATCAGCTGTAGGAAGGAAGAACACTTCACGAGAATCCAAATAAGAAGAAAGTCGAGCCTATACTACTACTCTATGGATAAAGTCTCAAATTGATAGAGAAAGCACCGTAAAGATCGATTAGTGAGCGACTGGGTCGATACAACTAAAAAAAACTGCTTAATTATACCATGATATGGGGCAAAATTTAGGAATCTGCTTATGTAATAGAGCCGATCCACTAAAGGATTAAGCAGCGGTGTAGTATCAGATCCCAAAGATAGTAAGTTCTTTTTTCTTTCTTATGGGAAAAGTCTTTTTCAAGGATTCTATAGAAATTTCATATATGAAAGACACGAAACCGAGATAGTTACCTTTCAGAAAATTCAAACGAAGGATATAGGTCTATCTATGCTTCATTCTTCTGAAGGTGGGAGAAAAGATCAGACTGATTATTGCTCAAAATTAGGGTTTGAAACTTAGGTAATTAACTTCTTCTGCTTAACCCAATAAGAAATTGGATCGATTTTTGAGAAATCGAATTCAGTTAAGATAGGGGAAATTAAGATAGCAATTTCTGAGCCGTATGAGGTAGGAAACTCTCAAGTACGGTTCTAGGGGAAGGAACTGCCTATTCCGACCGAGGAGAACAGGCCATTCTACAGGGCGATTCGGAAATTGCGGAAGCTTGGTTTGATCAAGCTGCTGAGTATTGGAAACAAGCTATAGCGCTTACTCCGGGAAATTATATTGAAGCACAGAACTGGTTGAAGATTACGAAGCGCTTTGAATTTGAATAAGACCACTCTTCATTTTCATAAAATGGACGGTTTGATTGTTGATCCATTAATCAAATAATTTTGGTAGGAAGATCGAATCAAGAATTTCATTATATCCCTTTCTTCTACCTTCGATTTTATATCATTTCGATTTTATATCATATTTCATAAGGATAAACAATAGGGATAGGCTCTAGAACAGAGGTAATAAAGTAAATAAAAGAGGGCAATCTAAATATTCTATCTAAAGGACAATTTTTTTAATAATTCTAATGAGTTTCTTGGAGTTTGGAATCGAATAATAATATTTATATTATGCTTACTCAAGGAAAGTAGATGTAGGGCTTATACCCTCAAAAAAAAAAAATACACTACCTTCTTAAATTAAAACGTAAAAAAAATCTTTTTTTGTTATGTCGGGAAATAATTTTCCAGGATAATCAATGTCCGTTAGGCACCTAATCCTTATGTCATAATAGATCCGAACACTTGCCTCGGATTGACTTCAATATATAATTGCTCCAGTGAATAACTAAAAAAAATAGAAGGGCGGTAGATAGTAAAGAAAAGGACTAATCAAAATATCTATCCTTCAAAGATTCACTAAAAAGACAGTTGGCGGGTCTCTTTGTATGTCTTGTCCGGAAAGAGGAGGACTTAATGATTATTCGTTCGCCGGAACCAGAAGTTAAAATTGTTGTGGATAGGGATCCTGTAAAAACATCTTTTGAGGAATGGGCCAGACCCGGCCATTTCTCAAGAACAATAGCTAAGGGCCCCGATACTACCACTTGGATCTGGAACCTACATGCTGATGCTCACGATTTCGATAGTCATACCGGTGATTTGGAGGAGATCTCTCGAAAAATCTTTAGTGCTCATTTCGGTCAACTCTCCATTATCTTTCTTTGGTTGAGTGGCATGTACTTCCACGGTGCCCGTTTTTCCAATTATGAAGCATGGCTAAGCGATCCTACTCACATTGGACCCAGTGCTCAGGTAGTTTGGCCAATAGTAGGGCAAGAAATTTTGAATGGTGATGTAGGCGGGGGTTTCCGAGGAATCCAAATAACCTCCGGTTTTTTTCAGATTTGGCGAGCATCTGGAATAACTAGTGAGTTACAACTCTATTGTACTGCAATCGGTGCATTAATTTTTGCATCGTTAATGCTTTTTGCTGGTTGGTTCCATTATCACAAAGCCGCTCCCAAATTGGCCTGGTTCCAAGATGTAGAATCCATGTTGAATCACCACTTAGCGGGATTATTAGGACTTGGGTCTCTTTCTTGGGCGGGACACCAAATCCATGTATCTTTACCGATTAACCAATTTCTTGACGCTGGGGTTGATCCTAAAGAGATACCACTTCCTCATGAATTTATCTTGAATCGTGACCTTTTGGCTCAACTTTATCCTAGTTTTGCCGAAGGAGCAACCCCCTTTTTCACCTTGAATTGGTCCAAATACGCAGAATTTCTTACTTTTCGCGGAGGACTAGATCCAATAACCGGTGGCTTATGGTTGAGCGATATTGCGCACCATCATTTAGCTATTGCTATTCTTTTCCTGATCGCTGGTCATATGTATAGGACGAACTGGGGTATCGGTCATGGACTTAAAGATATTTTGGAGGCTCATAAAGGCCCGTTTACA